CTAGGTACTATTGCATGTAATGTAGGCTTAGCGGTTCTAGAGCCGTCAATGATTGGTGAACCGGCGGATCCGTTTGCAACTCCTTTGGAAATATTACCGGAATGGTACTTCTTTCCCGTATTTCAAATACTCCGCACAGTACCCAATAAGTTATTAGGTGTTCTTTTAATGGTTTCAGTACCAATGGGATTGTTGACAGTACCCTTTTTGGAGAATGTTAATAAATTCCAAAATCCATTTCGTCGTCCAGTAGCTACAACAGTCTTTTTGATCGGTACTGCAGTAGCTCTTTGGTTAGGTATTGGAGCAACATTACCTATTGAGAAATCCCTAACTTTAGGTCTTTTTTAATTTAAATTGATTCAACCGTGAAATACCGTGATGTAGGTATCTAAGGAATAGTGACTTTGAAGTCACTATTCCTTAGATACCTTAATTTGATCTTAATTTGATTATGATCATTCCACGAAAATACGGATTGTGCCAAAAAGATTAAAAACAAATTTTCTTCTTTTTCTTTATTTTATCAATTTTTCTTTCTATTTTTATTAGAAATAGAAAAAGAAGATGAAATAATTACAATGACAATGGATTTAAAATGAAAACTTATTCTTAGGTAAATCAATTGCGAAATGCTTCTGTAGAGTGTCCGATATCTCTTTTACATCTTCTATGCGAAAATATTCAATTCTCATAAGATCTTCTTGACTCTTACTCAAAAGGTCCAATAGTGTATGTATATTGGACCTTTTGAGACAATTATAAGTTCTGGAAGGTAATTCTGATTGGTCAATAAAAATACATTTCAATGGGATTTCTTTTTTGTTTTTCTTTAGATTAGTTAATCCATCTTGAAAGGTAAAAAGGGGTAGAGTAAACCTGTTTTTATTTTCTTTGAAATTTATGTTCTCTTCCTCCGCATGTAGAAAGGGAATAAATAAATCAATCAAATTACGAGAAGCTTCATAAAGTGCTTCCTTAGGAGTTAAACTTCCATTCGTCCATATTTCTAGAAAAAGTATCTCTTGTTTTTCATTCCCATTCCCATAAGAATGAATACTATGATTCGTATTTCGAACAGGCATAGATACAGCATCTATAGGATAACTTCCATCTTGAGAGTTCATTGTCGGTTTCGTATTCGTACGATATCCGCGATTTCTCCTGATTTGTAATCCAATACACAAATCAATTGGTTCCGTCAGGTTAGCTATATGTTGTGTTGTGTCAACTATTTCCACGGAACGTGGTGAGATGATATCTTGAGCAGTTACGTATTTAGGGCCCCTGACGCAAATGGATGCGTCTCTAACTCCATATATATTACTTCTCAATACAATTTCTTTCAAATTTAGTAAAATTTCATGTACCGATTCTTCAATACCTACTATCGTAGAATATTCATGCGGCACCTTTTCAGATTTTGCACATGTGATACATGTTCCTTCCATCTCTCCAAGTAAAGCCCTTCGCATGGCAATACCTATGGTATCGGCTTGACCTTTCATAAGCGGGGACAGAATGAAACGACCATAATAAAGACGCTTACTGTCTACTCTTGATTCAACACATCTCCACTGTAGCGTTCGAGTGGATCTTGCTACTTCCTCTCGAACCATACTATATTAATACTATTATTTGATCAGATCATTAAATCATTTATTTCTCTTGAAATCCGTTTTTTTCCTATTTCTACACACGTCTTTTTTTAGGGGGTCGACATCCATTATGTGGCATAGGTGTTACATCACGTACGAAACTTAGTAGTATACCACTTCTACGAATGGCTCGTAATGCTGCATCTCTTCCGAGACCGGGACCTTTTATCATAACTTCTGCTCGTTGCATACCCTGATTAATGACCGTATGAATAGCATTTACTGCTGCTGCTTGAGCAGCATAGGGTGTCCCTCTTCTTGTGCCTTTGAATCCGGAAGTACCGGCAGAGGCCCAAGAAACCACCCGACCTCGTACATCTGTAACAGTTACAATGGTATTGTTGAAACTTGCTTGAACATGAATAATTCCTTTTGGTATTCTACGTCCATTCTTACGTGAACCAATACGCCCATTCCTACGTGAACCAATTCTTGGTATAGCTTTTGTCATATTTTATCATCTCATAAATCTCATAAATATGAGTCAGAAATATACAGAAAGAAAAGATACGGAAATATCCATTTCATGTTAAACGAAATTCCTTTTTTGTCCTTCCTTTAGAAAGTTCTTTTTTACAAAGGTTATCCTTGTCTTTGTTTATGTTTCGGATTGGAACAAATCACTATAATTCGTCCACGCCTACGGATCAGTCGACATTTTTCACAAATTTTACGAACAGAAGCTCTTATTTTCATATTTCTTTTTCCTTACCTTAATTTTGAATCTATTCCTTGGAAGAAAATAAGTCTTTTTCATTTTTTTTTTTTAACTTCGAATTGTATCGCTATGAAAGGAATGCTTAAAAAATTACCTAATCGTTCGAATCTTTGTTGCGAAGTCT